AGTAATATACTTCAAACAAAGTAGGAATTCGCAAGATGGAGAAAATCATTGTAGTTATTATAGGGAAGTCTAGGGACTTAGAGCATATCCTATTTGAAGGAGGATGGAATTCAAATCGGGTAAGGGATCCTTCCTTCTATTGATTTGATAGAAATTCGTTTTTCTTTTCTTGTCTCTATGATTTTCGATGAATGAGCCTGTGGTAATGCTTTTATCTCTATTCTATGGCGCAAGCGACCGTCCAGTCTATAAACAAGTACTAATGAGAAAATGAAAACTATACTAAAGGAAACATAGGATCTCTATCCTAAAATCTAAAAATAGGACATATTAGGGCTATACGGATTCGAACCGTAGACCTTCTCGGTAAAACAGATCAAACGGATTATTATCGAAATGATTCGAACTGTTTCAAAGACCCAACATGCATTTTTTTGCATTGGGCTCTTTCATCAACTGATGTAAAGATCAGTTAGTCCACCATAGTTTTTCTTTACGGAAAGATAATGAGATGGCTCCCTGTGCTCTGATTGATTATTTGTATTATGATCTATCTAGGAGCAATACCAAAGTGTTTCAAAGGAGGGTTACCTTGACTTAGGTCTGCCTCCGGCCTAAATTAAATCAACCTAAGTGAAATGGAGTCTCTATCGTTCCGCTGCAAGAGTTGACTATGAGACTTCATACACCTTAAAGTTCATAGAACGAAAAGAAGTTTTTTGGAGGCCCTTATCCTCATTACGCCTAGCATTTAGTGGGCTGGATATTTACCTTATCAACTAGCAAATCAATAAGGGTTCTATTTGATTAGGCACCTGAATTGGCACCTGAATCGGAATGAACCGACTGTTTGTCAGGCTACTGTTCTCCTATTCTCTCGAATCCATGAAGTAAGACATTGATTTTGCAATAAGATCAATTATGTTCATTGCATAATAAGCTCTCTTGAAAAGCATTGGCGCACGTGTAAGCGAGTTGCTCTACCGAACTGAGCTATAGCCCTTGTCAGAGATATCTTAACATATAGATAATTTCTTGTCAAGATGAATATTCTCTAATGCCAGAGGATATCCCTTTGATCTGTTTACTATATAACATACCAATAACGGAGCAGTATTGCTTATAAAAAGGATTCGATCTATAATCGATCGAAGTAATGGGTCTTCCCTTGTGGTAATAAATTGCCTACTTAACTCAGTGGTTAGAGTATTGCTTTCATACGGCGGGAGTCATTGGTTCAAATCCAATAGTAGGTAGGTAGGTAGAAAAATTACTAGATAGCATTGGACTTACTTCGCTTCGCTATCTAATAACTTTTTCTACCCCTCTTCCCTTTTTCTTTGTATCAACTAAACCTTTGGATTGTCTTCAATTGGATGGGGGAATCCAATTGATAGCCTCGACCCGTATCCTAGCTCGTCTGAGAGCTAGCTTCGCTTCAACCAATTCTTTCGTACCCTCAGCTCTACTCAAGTTAGCTTCGGCTATTTCAAGTGCCTGTTGAGCTTCTTCCGGATCAATGTCACTACCCAATTCCGCATCATTTCCTAAAATGATGATCTCATTATTAACTATTCTCGCAAAACCGCTCCACAGAACCGCCGTTAACCATTGGTCGTTGAGGAGGCGTATTCTCAAAGGACCCATATCTACAGCTGTGTTAATGGGGGCGTGGTTTGGTAATACGCCAATTTGGCCACTATTAGTAGATAAAATGATTTCTTTCACTTCACAATCCCAAATAATTCGCTTAGGAGTTAGTACATAAAGATTTAATTTCATTTCTTCAATTTGTTCTCCTCTTCTAAGTTTATAGCTTTCGTGCTAGCTTCATCGATGTTACCCACCAAATAAAAAGCCTGTTCGGGTAGGCCGTCTAATTCTCCGGAAAGGATTAGTTGAAATCCCCTAATTGTTTCTGCAAGACCAACATACTTTCCTGCAGAACCGGTAAAAACTTCTGCCACAAAGAACGGTTGTGATAAGAAACGTTCAATTTTTCGTGCTCTTGCTACAGTTAAACGATCCTCCTCCGATAATTCATCCAACCCAAGAATTGCGATAATGTCCTGAAGTTCTTTGTAACGTTGTAAAGTTTGCTTAACTCTTTGCGCAGTTTCATAATGTTCGTTGCCAACGATCCGAGGCTGTAACATAGTTGAGGTTGAATCTAAAGGATCTACTGCTGGATAAATACCCTTGGAAGCTAATCCTCTGGAAAGTACGGTAGTAGCATCCAAATGTGCAAATGTTGTGGCAGGAGCAGGGTCGGTCAAATCGTCCGCAGGTACATAAACCGCTTGGATCGAAGTTATAGATCCCTTTTTGGTAGAAGTAATTCTTTCTTGCAAAGAACCCATTTCTGTACTAAGAGTAGGTTGATAACCCACTGCGGAGGGCATTCTCCCTAATAAAGCGGATACCTCCGATCCTGCTTGAACAAAACGAAAGATATTATCGATGAATAGAAGCACGTCTTGCTTATTAACATCTCGGAAATATTCTGCCATAGTTAGGGCAGTTAAACCAACTCTCATACGAGCTCCCGGCGGTTCATTCATTTGGCCATAGACTAGAGCTACCTTTGATTCCTCAATATTTTTTTCATTAATTACTCCGGATTCTTTCATTTCCATATAAAGATCATTTCCTTCACGGGTCCGTTCCCCTACTCCGCCAAATACGGATACGCCTCCATGAGCTTTAGCAATGTTGTTGATTAATTCCATGATGAGTACTGTTTTACCTACTCCAGCCCCCCCAAATAGTCCTATTTTTCCTCCACGTCGATAAGGAGCTAAAAGATCGACCACCTTAATACCTGTTTCAAAGATGGATAATTTCGTATCTAACTCGATAAAGGCAGGCGCAGATCTATGAATAGGGAATGTTGCACTAGTATCTACAGGACCCAAATTGTCAATAGGTTCCCCAAGAACGTTGCAAATTCGTCCGAGAGTAGCTCCACCGACTGGAACACTGAGAGGAGCTCCCGTGTCAATCACTTCCATTCCTCTCATCAACCCGTCTGTAGCACTCATAGCTACAGCTCTAACTCGATTATTTCCTAATAATTGTTGTACCTCACAAGTCACATTAATTTGCTTACCGGCAGTGTCTCTACTCTTGACTACCAAAGCGTTATAAATATAAGGTAACTTGCCTGGGGGAAAAGTGATATCCAGCACGGGTCCAATAATTTGATCGATACGCCCTGTGCTTTTTTCTTCAATTGTGGAAACCCCGGGACGAGAAGTAGTAGGATTGGTTCTCATAATTATCACATAATTTTCAAAAGAAAGGAATTTGTCGAAATTTATCTTTTTTTCTTGTTGAATAATGCCAAATCAAATCCAAAAAAAGAGCCAAAAATCCAAAAGTCAAAAGGAAATGAATTAGTTAATTCAATAAGAGAGAAAAGGGGACCAGGACTTGATTTCGTTGCCCAAGCGAATCCCATTCAATCGTTTGCTCATGGAATGAGTCCGTTGGAAAGTTCAATCAATCTTTTTTTCATATACATTTCGCCTTTTGTAGAGGATCTGTCCCTACTCTACTTTCCTATCTAGGACTTCGATATACAAAATATATACTACTGTGAAGCATAGATTGCTGTCAACAGAGAATTTTCTTAGTATTTAGGTATTTACATTCAAAATAAGAAAGGGGCCTATTAAGAACTTGTAAAATAAGGATTAGGGATTGATTTGGGTTGCGCTATATCTATCAAAGAGTATACAATAATGATGGATTTGGTGAATCAAATCCATGGTTTAATAACGAACCATGTTAACTTACCATAACAACAACTCAATTCCTATCGAATTCCTATAGTAGAATTCCTATAGGATAGAACATACACAGGGTGTACGCATTATATATGAATGAAACATATTCATTAACTTAAGCATGCCCTCCATTTTCTTTAATGAGTTGATATTAATTGAATACCCTTTTTTTTGTTTTAAAAGATTTTTGCAAAGGTTTCATTTACGCCTAATCCATATCGAGTAGACCCTGTCGTTGTGAGAATTCTTAATTCATGAGTTGTAGGGAGGGACTTATGTCACCACAAACAGAAACTAAAGCAAGTGTTGGATTTAAAGCTGGTGTTAAGGATTATAAATTGACTTACTACACCCCGGAGTATGAAACCAAGGATACTGATATCTTGGCAGCATTCCGAGTAACTCCTCAGCCGGGGGTTCCGCCCGAAGAAGCAGGGGCTGCAGTAGCTGCCGAATCTTCTACTGGTACATGGACAACTGTTTGGACTGATGGACTTACCAGTCTTGATCGTTACAAAGGACGATGCTATCACATCGAGCCCGTTGTTGGGGAGGAAAATCAATATATCGCTTATGTAGCTTATCCATTAGACCTATTTGAAGAGGGTTCTGTTACTAACATGTTTACTTCCATTGTGGGTAACGTATTTGGTTTCAAAGCCCTACGCGCTCTACGTCTGGAGGATCTGCGAATTCCCACTACTTATTCAAAAACTTTCCAAGGTCCGCCTCATGGTATCCAAGTTGAAAGGGATAAGTTGAACAAGTACGGCCGTCCTTTTTTGGGATGTACTATTAAACCAAAATTGGGATTATCCGCAAAAAATTATGGTAGAGCGTGTTATGAGTGTCTACGCGGTGGACTTGATTTTACCAAAGATGATGAAAACGTAAACTCACAACCATTTATGCGCTGGAGGGACCGTTTTGTCTTTTGTGCCGAAGCAATTTATAAAGCACAGGCCGAAACCGGTGAAATCAAGGGGCATTACTTGAATGCGACTGCAGGTACATGCGAAGAAATGATGAAGAGAGCTGTATTTGCGAGGGAATTAGGGGCTCCTATTGTAATGCATGACTACTTAACTGGGGGATTTACCGCAAATACTAGTTTGGCTCATTATTGCCGCGACAATGGCCTACTTCTTCACATTCACCGGGCAATGCATGCAGTTATTGATAGACAGAAAAATCATGGTATGCATTTTCGTGTATTAGCTAAAGCATTGCGTATGTCTGGGGGAGATCATGTCCACGCCGGTACAGTAGTAGGTAAGTTAGAAGGGGAACGCGAAATGACTTTAGGTTTTGTTGATTTATTGCGCGATGATTTTATTGAAAAAGATCGTGCTCGCGGTGTCTTTTTCACTCAGGACTGGGTATCCATGCCAGGTGTTATACCGGTGGCTTCAGGGGGTATTCATGTTTGGCATATGCCAGCTCTGACCGAAATCTTTGGAGATGATTCCGTATTACAATTTGGTGGAGGAACTTTAGGACATCCTTGGGGAAATGCACCTGGTGCAGCAGCTAATCGAGTGGCTTTAGAAGCTTGTGTACAAGCTCGTAACGAAGGACGCGATCTTGCTCGTGAAGGTAATGAAATTATCCGAGCAGCTTGCAAATGGAGTCCTGAACTAGCCGCAGCTTCTGAAGTATGGAAGGCGATCAAATTCGAGTTCGAGCCGGTAGATACGATAGATAAGTAGATAAAACTAGTACGAAATGCAGTAATTCTTCTTTATTCTTCTAATTGATTGCAATTAAACTCGGCTCAATCTTTTTTTTAAGATTGAGCCGAATAAAAATAGATCTTGATACGATCATGAGACTTGACAAATCGAGATTCCTCTATTCTATATATTTAGAATATATAAAGGTATAATACAATAAATAAATACAAATATAGTATTATCATATGATAATGGAATCAAATACGCAGTATTTACAGAAAAAGGTCTTTATTTATTTATTGGGAAAGAATCAATGAAAAAAGATTAGGAATCGCAATGCTACTATACGTGTCCGGAGGAGTATTCGGAATAATATTCTTCTATAATCCATTCTTGCGTCTTGCGCGGGGTCTTACTAATAGGACTTCGCTGCACGGGACGTGTCTTCATCGAAAAGCTAACTCCACTCGGCATTTTCATACCCTTTGGGTGGTATATTGCCTTAAAAAGTCTAAGGGGGTAGTATGAGATCTGTAGTAAGTAAGAGAATTTGCCCTTTGATTTTGATTGAGTATGCTATTTTTCCGCCTTTACCGCGCATTATTGTATGAGCTTCTAGAGGATAGAGGACCGCGTATGCAGGAAGGAAATTACAGCTTAATAAAAAAGTCTAAAAAAGCTTCAACTTTATGGCACTATCAATCAACTAAAAAATGGCACTATCAATCAACTAAAAAGCCCTATGTATGAATCCTTACAACCGGTGGGATAGGATAAGAGCGAGTTTCGGTATACTGGGGCTGGGGGATATCCTTATTTCAAAACCTGACGCGCATCTTGCGTTTGTGGGGGTCCGAGAGTGGTTGAAGAAGTATTGCATGTGGAAGTAGGTAGACGAAACTTATTTAGGATTCGAAATGGGCGCATTCGACTAAAAGTCGTACTGAGACCTTTTTAAAAGGGTATTCTGAAAGAGGTATTTCATTTTCACAATCGCTTTCTTTTGAATCCAATTTCAAGTTCGATTAGAAGGATAGAAAGGCCGTGAGGACGGGAAAAGAAAAATCAAATCTTTTTAATTTGAATTAATTCTCTTTTTTTGCAATTTTCTTATTATCCATTCCATTCATTTTTTTTATAGTTTTTTTTTCTAGTTATAGAATAGTATAGAATAGTATTCTATACTATATCTATAAAAAATCTTTATTTTGCAAACTCAAAAATACAATAGTCAATATTCCTTATAATAGATATACTTAATTATATTATAAGAATCTTAAGATATTTTTCGAATAGATAGAAATAGTAAATTTGAATTGAGACACCTATTCTATGACGGATTTTAACTTACCTTCTATTTTCGTGCCTTTAGTAGGCTTAGTATTTCCGGCAATTGCAATGGCTTCTTTATTTCTTTATGTGCAGAAAAATAAGATTGTCTAGAACCGACGGGGGCGAATTTTCTCAATGTATTTCCACGCAGGATCATAATACAGATATTTTTAGTGTAAGTAATATAATATGGTAGGGTATGTGGCTCTTTCTACACACAAACGAAAAACGGCTATGGATGCGGATATAGGCTACGAGCATAAATGCATGCATATGCGGAGCCGGGTATAGCGAGTTTTATTTTAAGTGGATCAACGAATATTTTTTGAATAGAAAGTCAATGTATCTAACCAATTATTTCACAGGAGTACTCGTTGCTGAAGGCGATTTCAGAATCAAAAAAAGTAAAGTCAAAATCATTTAGCTTATTCTCTCAATTTCAATCGACCGCTGCTGGATTTAGTATATCTAATATGAATTGGCGATCAGAACACATATGGATAGAACTTCTAAAAGGTTCTCGAAAAAAAGGTAATTTTTTCTGGGCCTGTATTCTTTTTCTAGGTTCACTAGGATTCTTATTGGTTGGGGCTTCCAGTTATCTTGGTAAGAATATGATATCTGTACTTCCATCTCAACAAATTCTTTTTTTTCCACAGGGGGTCGTGATGTCTTTCTACGGAATCGCGGGCCTATTCATTAGCTCCTACTTGTGGTGCACTATTTTGTGGAATGTAGGCAGTGGTTATGACCGATTCGATAGAAAAGAGGGAATAGTGTGCATTTTTCGTTGGGGATTTCCTGGAATAAAACGTCGCGTCTTCCTTCGATTCCTTATGCGGGATATCCAATCAATTAGAATTCAGGTTAAAGAGGGTCTTTATCCTCGTCGTATCCTTTATATGGAAATCCGGGGCCAGGGGGTCATTCCCTTGACTCGTACTGATGAGAAGTTTTTTACTCCACGAGAAATAGAACAAAAAGCTGCCGAATTGGCCTATTTCTTGCGTGTACCAATTGAAGTATTTTGAGTACCGATTGCATTTTTTTGAAATGAATTGAATGAGGACGAATTGGAAGAAGATTTTCTCAACACGGGGAGGAGGTCCCTTCGAAATAGGATTCCTTATTGTAAGGGGATTTTGAGTATTTATCTAAAGGAAGGAACAAACGAGGATAAGAGAAAATTGCTTCTAATTTGTTTTGTCTAAGTGAGATATATGGCATAATATTCTTCCATTTTCATCCGAAAGCGCTTTTTTTTTATTCTATTTCTCTATTCCACTCCATCTAGATCTAAGAAAGAACCCAATGCAATGAAATTCCACTAGTATACAAAAAAGAGAAATAGATACAAGGTCTCAAACCTTGTTATAGCATTTTTGCTTCAAAGAAAAAGAAATATCATATAGAGTCAGCGAATGAAATAGAGTCAGCGAATGAAGCGGATTCATTAACAACTCAATTTACAGATCAAAAATGAAAAAAAAGAAAGCATTGCCTTCTTTCCTATATCTTGTATTTATCGTACTTTTGCCCTGGGGGGTCTCTTTCTCTTTTAACAAATGTCTGGAACTTTGGATTAAGAATTGGTGGAATACCAGGCAATCCGAAACTCTCTTAACTGATATTCAAGATATTCAAGAGAAAAAGGTTTTAGAAAGATTCATAGAATTAGAAGAACTTTTTCTCTTGGACGAAATGATAAAAGAGAAACCGAAGACACATGTACAAAAACCTCCTATAGGAATACACAAGGAAATAATACAATTGGCCAAAATAGATAATGAGGATCATCTCCATATCATTTTGCATTTCTCGACAAATATAATCTGTTTGGCTATTCTAAGTGGTTCTTTTTTTCTGGGTAAAGAGGAACTTGTCATTTTAAATTCTTGGGTTCAGGAATTCTTCTATAACTTAAATGACTCAATAAAAGCTTTTATTATTCTTTTAGTTACTGATTTTTTTGTTGGATTTCACTCCACCCGCGGTTGGGAACTACTAATTCGTTGGGTCTACAATGATCTTGGATGGGCTCCTAACGAGCTAATTTTCACTATTTTTGTTTGTAGTTTTCCAGTGATTCTAGATACATGTTTGAAATTTTGGGTCTTTTTTTGTTTAAACCGTCTATCTCCTTCGCTTGTAGTCATTTATCATTCAATTAGTGAAGCATAAACTCATTCGATCTCCTGATATTAATCAAATTAGCATCTTTCTTCTTTTAGAAAGAAAGCCCTTTTCCTTTTTAGCAAAATTCTTTCTATTTCTACCTGCTCAAGATATTCATCATTCCAGTACAACTGTTGCAGTAGAATGACAACAGACTCGTGTATAGGGAACTAGATTAGCTTAGCTACCTATCTAATTTATTGTAGAAATTCCGGGATCTGCGATTGGACATGGAAAATAGAAATACTTTTTCTTGGGTAAAGGAACAGATGATTCGATCGATTTCTGTATCGATCATGATATACGTAATAACTCGGACATCTATTTCAAATGCATATCCCATTTTTGCGCAGCAGGGTTATGAAAACCCACGAGAAGCAACCGGACGAATTGTATGTGCCAATTGCCATTTAGCTAATAAGCCTGTGGATATTGAAGTTCCCCAAGCTGTGCTTCCTGATACTGTATTTGAAGCAGTTCTTCGAATTCCTTATGATATGCAACTGAAACAAGTTCTTGCTAATGGGAAAAAGGGAGGGTTAAATGTGGGTGCTGTTCTTATTTTGCCCGAGGGATTCGAATTAGCGCCGCCCGACCGTATTTCCCCTGAGTTGAAAGAAAAGATAGGAAATCTCTCTTTTCAGAGTTATCGTCCCGATAAAAAAAATATTCTTGTGATAGGCCCTGTTCCCGGTCAGAAATATAGTGAAATCGTCTTTCCCATTCTTTCCCCCGATCCTGCTACGAAGAAAGACGTTCATTTCTTAAAATATCCCATATATGTAGGGGGAAACCGAGGAAGGGGACAGATCTATCCTGATGGTAGTAAGAGTAACAATACGGTCTATAATGCTACGTCAACAGGTATAGTAAGAAAAATACTACGTAAAGAAAAGGGGGGATATGAAATATCCATAGTCGATGCATCGGATGGACGCCAAGTGATTGATATTATACCTCCCGGGCCAGAACTTCTTGTTTCAGAAGGGGAATCGATCAAGCTTGATCAACCATTAACAAGCAATCCTAATG